ATTGATAGGAATTATCTTGTTGAGACCCTATGAATTGATTCAAACTGCAGATTCATACTATAACCACGATGATTTGGTACAGCAAAAAAAAAGCTTAAAGGTTCTATGAGTAAGAACGATTTGATCATCACTTATTTAGGGACTAGGATAAGTAGAATAACTTAACAAAACCCAGAAAAAAGTTGTCCTTTTTTGAAAGGAAAAAAGGGTTTGATTTAGTAAAAGCCTTTTCCCCTTTTTTGAATCCGGTTACGAGGAATAGTAGGTATGAATCATAGTTCAAATATTTCTTTTCTTGATCCATTCTATATATCCCCTTTCGTGTTCCAGATACTAGCATAAATAGAAATATCCGACGAGGTAGAATCATCTCTATCAAGATGACAGACATATTTTCTATCAAATAGGATCAATTTTAACAAGTCACACACTCATATTCCGGAAATATCGAAAAAAAGAATTCCACGATCGAACTACCAGAACGGCCTAGAAATTGAAGTTCGAATATTTTTTTAATAGAACTTCATAACTCTTATAAACCTAATTCGTTAAAATTCCATCTAATAAAACAGAAGAATTATAAATTTCCAAAATAATAGATAAAAATATTGCAAATAGGGCCATTGCAACTCCCATAAAGGGGGTAGTCCCCCATCCTGGCGCTACTTTGCCATATTCCGAATTTAATGGTTTTAATAAACTACCTGCCGTAGTTTCTCTTGACTCACTCTTAGAACTATCCTCAACGGTTCGTGTAGCCATAAATCCTATTTCGTTGGTTAAGATCTGTTGACTTTGTATACTATTCTGTTGTAGTTGTAAATAAATGATTTTATTATAGTTGTGGATCTGTCTGGATCTTGAAATTCTCTAATAATGGAAACAGCAACTCTGGTCGCCATCTCCATATCTGGTTTACTTGTAAGCTTTACTGGGTATGCCTTGTATACTGCTTTTGGGCAACCCTCTCAACAATTAAGAGATCCATTCGAGGAACACGGAGACTAGTTGATTAAAGTAATGAGCCTCCCAATATGGGAGGCTCATTACTTCAATTGAGATTGAAATAACTTCAATTGAGATTGAAATAATCAAAAGTCATTTCATTTTTTAGTAGGAACCTTAGGCGGTTCTCGAAAAAATATAGCGAAAAATATTATTCCTAAAGTAGAGACTAATAGAAATGTATAAACCAATGCTTCCATAGATTCGATCGCAGTTTACAATTATAGCTTCCACACCTATTTATTTCGGATGAGATTACCAGATAAGGAAAAAAGAGTAAAAGAAAAAAAATAAAGATTCCAAACTTATTCCGCTTCTGTAAAGTAAAAAACAAAAGATAGGCCAGGTATCAGACTCCTTGTCTTCTTGTAGTAGGATCCCCAAGTTTTTGGAATACTCCAAATTCGACTTGAGAGTCTAAATCAGGATCAATACCAGCAAAAACATCTCGGAACAGGGTTCTAGCACCATGCCAAATGTGCCCAAAAAAGAAGAGCAAGGCAAACGTAGCATGCCCGAAAGTGAACCATCCCCTTGGACTGCTACGAAAAACGCCATCAGATTTTAAAGTAGCCCGATCCAACTCAAAAATTTCACCTAATTGAGCGCGTCTAGCATATTTTTTAACAGTAGCAGGGTCGCTATAACTGACTCCATTAAGTTCACCACCATAGAACTCAACAGTTACACCTACCTGTTCAACACTATACTTTGATTCCGCTCTTCTAAAGGGAACGTCAGCTCTCACAATTCCGTCTACATCTACCAAAACTACCGGAAAAGTTTCAAAAAAAGTAGGCATACGACGTACAAAAAGCTCACGTCCTTCTTTATCTCTAAAGATAGGGTGCCCTAACCATCCAACAGCTATTCCATCCCCGCTGTCCATTGAGCCTGCTCTGAATAATCCCCCTTTTGCCGGATTATTACCAATGTAATCATAAAAAGCTAATTTTTCAGGAATTTTCGACCACGCTTCTGAGAAACTAAGATTTTTAGTTAATCCAGTGCCAACTCTTCGATATATCTCTTGCTGGAAATATCCTTGATCCCACTGATAACGGGTAGGACCAAACAACTCGATCGGGGTAGTTGCTGAACCATACCACATAGTTCCAGCAACAACGAAAGCTGCAAAAAAAACAGCGGCGATACTACTGGAAAGTACTGTTTCGACATTTCCCATACGTAATCCTTTGTATAAACGCTGAGGCGGACGGACACTAAGATGGAATAGGCCTGCTAATATACCCAATGTCCCCGCTGCAATATGATGGGAAGCTATTCCTCCTGGAACAAAAGGATCAAAGCCTTCCGCGCCCCACGCCGGGTTTACAGATTGTACTTTTCCAGTTAGTCCATAAGGATCTGATACCCATATTCCAGGACCATACAAACCTGTTACATGAAATACACCAAAACCGAAACAAGCTACCCCTGATAGAAATAAATGAATTCCGAAGATTTTTGGCAAATCCAAAACGGGTTTTCCCGTACGATCATCAGTGAATATTGCTAGGTCCCAATATACCCAATGCCAGATAGCTGCCAAAAAGCACAAGCCAGAAAACCCAATATGCGCCGCTGCCACACCTTCGTAACTCCAAATACCCGGATTTGGTACAGCTCCTCCCGTAATACTCCAACCACCCCATGAGTTGGTTATTCCTAAACGAGTCATGAAGGGTATAACGAACATACCCTGTCTCCACATTGGATCAAGAACAGGGTCAGAAGGATCAAAAACCGCTAATTCATATAGAGCCATTGAACCGGCCCAACCAGCAACTAAAGCCGTATGCATTATATGTACAGAAATCAACCGACCGGGATCATTCAATACGACAGTATGAACACGATACCAAGGCAAACCCATGGAAAAACCTCTTTATCAAAGATAAATAGACACTATGTAACTTTATCGCATTGTAAAAAACTCAATTTTATATACTTAACCCTTTTTCAGTGGATTATCTATGAGCAAGAGTTACTATTTATTCCGTTCCATTCGAAATAATGGAACAATTCTGTTCGTGGGAAAAAAAGGAAGCAGATCTATTCTATACCCGATAAGTAGCAATACGCAATGGTGGATTGGTCTAATTTTTGAGGGACAAGTATTTATGCACTTGTTACTCGTTCCAATGAAATTCTCGCAATAATTTTTCTTTATTTATTACATCTTTCTCTATGATATAAACCTTACAATCCATGTATAAAATATATATGAAAATCTAAATTAGGAAGACAATAAACTAATTATTACGTTTCCACATCAAAGTAAAGTACTTAAAGTGTGTTTCTTTAATTTAATGCCCATTGGTGTTCCAAAAGTACCTTTTCGGAGTCCCGGAGAGGAAGATGCAGTTTGGGTTGACGTATAGTGCGACTTGTCAGACATATTGGGTCATATGGGATTTACCCGTTCTCTCCCCTAACCGAGATATCTTATATTTCGCCCGAGAAAGAGTGATTGAACCATCAATAATTCGAAGCGCGAAGTACAATTAGATCCTTTTTTTTGGGGATAAAAAATTGAAATTAGAAAAATTTATGGTTGACTTATAATAACAAAGTATCCAGGCTTCGTTCAGAAAATACCAATTTGGTAATATTATATATATGTATATATGATTAGCACTTGTATCATAAATTCTTTTTATACCATAGGAGCTATATAAAACTGTCAATCAATACAGTAGCATGTTAATCTAAATCTAATCTTTTTTTTTTTTTTTTTTTTCAAAAAGAAGATATGAAACGTGTTAAAAAAAGAAGTCTTAGCAAAAAGAAGTGAATGGTACTGATATTGTTTGCCCTATACGTGCAAATAGAATTCGGACAGATCTTTACCCGGAGTAGAGCATGAACCTAAAAAAAGGGGGACCCGTTCAGGAACAAGAAAAGAACATCAAGATTTAAATCTCGATAAAATAATACATCAATGAAAGGTTAGTTCAATAAGTTCAGTTCATTTTTTTTTGAGAGAAAGGGACGACGGTGGATCTTTCTTGAAAACTAGAGGGACAAGTGACCTCATTAGAAAAACAAAGAAACTGGTACAAAAAAATAAACAGGACTGGAATCAACACATTGATTTTTTTTTGGAACCGTATGCGCCCAAAGGTGCATGTACGGTTCTTAAGGGATACATTTTTATCCTAATCAACCGACTTTATCGAGAAAGATTACTTTTTTTAGGACAAGAGGTTGATAGCGAGATCGCGAACCAACTTGTTGGTCTCATGGTATATCTTAGTATAGAGGATGATACTAAGGATCTTTATTTGTTTCTAAACTCCCCCGGAGGGTGGGTAATACCCGGCATAGCCATTTATGATACTATGCAATTTGTTTCGCCAGATGTACATACAATCTGTATGGGATTAGCCGCTTCAATGGGATCCTTCATTCTGGTCGGGGGGGAAATTACCAAACGTCTAGCATTCCCTCACGCTTGGCGCCAATGTGTTTTTTATTTGAGAAAAAAGAAAAAATACTATGCCTTCGCCATATCAAAATAATAAGTAATAATAGCATGGCACTTAAAATTCGATATGAACAAACCGAGCTCTTTTTTGCTTTTTCAGAAGACAAGATTTTGTATCGAAATAGTAGTCTGAAAATTGGATATTTTGTGTCAAAGACCCATTTCAGCGTCACAAACCCTTTTTTTCTTACATAGCAAAAATTTCTTTGCAATATTTATATTATTTATGAAAGAAAGAGTAAGAAAATGAAAAGGATTCTTTTTTCTTTATTTTGATTGGATCAGAAAAACCTTGGGATTGCTAAATCACAGATAATATAAATATAGAAAGCAACAGAATCATCATAGTATTTTTTTAACTCCTATCGAAAGGAATACGAAAAAAAGGGTGATAAATAGATTATTTTTGTTTCTCTTCTGTTTGTCTTTTCTTCGGCAGAAAGAAGAGAAAATAAAATGCTATTGCAGAGCCGTATGCAACGCACAAAGATGCCTGTACGGTTGTTCAATTCTATCTTTTTTATTGTTATTATCCTTACTTTTGACCAATCATACAAGATAGAAGAACTCTTCATAATGTTATATCATCAGGGTTATGATTCATCAACCCTCTAGTGCTTTTTATGAAGCACAAGCGGGGGAGTTTATCTTGGAAGCAGAAGAACTCTTGAAACTTCGCGAAACCCTTACAAAAGTATACGTACAAAGAACAGGAAACCCTTTATGGGTTATATCTGAAGACATGGAAAGAGATGTTTTTATGTCAGCAATAGAAGCCCAAGCTTATGGCATTGTAGATCTTGTAGCGGGCGAAAATACTAGCAATTTTGTATAAAGCCATGAATTTTCAAACCAAAATTTCAATTTTCCATCATTTGATATTGAATATTTTATCAAGATAAAATATTCATTCGACGGAATATAAAAAATTCAGAATCATCAGGTTAAGATCGATCTAAACCAGCCCATTCGAATTCCATAATATATAAATCCAACATGCCAACTATTAAACAACTTATTAGAAAGACAAGACAGCGAATCAGAAATGTTACCAAATCTCCCGCTCTTCGAGGGTGCCCTCAGCGTCGAGGAACATGTACTAGGGTGTATGTGCGACTCGTTCAAATATCGTTCAAAAAATAGAATGGATAATGAATAAAAAGGGTAAAGTAGAAAAAACTATTTACTTACTATCTAAAAAAAAAAGGGATTTTTTATATACCTCTATTGTGTATGGAATTTATGGTTTCCATTGGTGCAAATCCAATTGTCTCTATTCGGGATGAGAATAAATTCCCTATTGGTAGCAAATTAAATAGTTATCCACTAAGCAGGGGAAATCGTAGTTAAGAAGAAAAAAGATTATGCTCCTATTCTTGAAATAACGGACTAACAGGGTCAGCTACCTAGCCAACTTTCAAAATTAAATGCCGTCACTGTATGGATAGCTCTTATTGTGAAAAGACCTATTATTATATAATTTATGGGTAGAGCCAAAGAGTGTGAACTGTACAAATTACCAATAACATTTATTAAATGAAGAAAGAGGCTCCGGTGTATAGAGAGGACCTCACCGTTTAAGAAGGAACCATAGAAACGATGGAACCCACTATTTATTTTATATATTTTTTTAGTTTAGGATCTATTTTTTCCTAGTGAAATGCTGAAATATCTGAGATAGAAAATCGTGGTTGGGAAGGTTATAACAGCAAAAGCCATTGGAATTTTTATTTTATATATTGGAATAATCCGTTTTGCTATTAATAAACTGAGAGAAGGGAAAAGAATGACTGAAAGAACAGAAATCTATTAGTTATTCATCAAAGTTTAATTTGATTCAATGACCAGAGTTAAACGAGGATATATAGCTCGGAGACGTCGAACAAAAATCCGTTTATTTGCATCAACCTTTCGAGGGGCTCATTCAAGACTTACTCGAACTATTACTCAACAAAAACTGAAAGCCCAGGTTTACGCTCATCGAGATAGAGGAAGGAAAAAGAGAGATTTTCGTAGTTTATGGATCACTCGGATAAATGCAGTAACTCGTGAGAATGACTTAGTCTATAATTATAGTAGATTAATAAATGATCTATACAAGGGGCAATTACTTCTTAATCGTAAAATACTTGCACAAATAGCTATATTAAATAGAAATTGTCTTTTTAGTATTTCTAATAAAATAAGATCATGAAATAAAAGAGATTCTAAAGTAATATACAAGAATAATTGAAAAAAAAAGAATTCCCCGGAGAATTAACTCCGGGAAAATCTAATAAAAATAAACTAAGTCAAAATAAAATAAGAATTAAGATAAATAAGTAATGAACGAACATGTTTCAAAAAAATAAATGTCTTTCTTCTTCTCCCATTTTTTTCTTATAACACAACAATCTAATTTGGATTCTACACTTCTTTTTCGAACAAAACTTCAATCAAAAATAAACATTAGATTGATGCTTTAAATAAATTAAAAAATATAGTATACCTATCTATTTCTGGTTCTAACACCTGTATTTCTAGGAATTGACTCCGTTCTCTCAAATTGTTTCTCGTTATTAAGAAAAGGTAACAAAGATAAAATACGAGCTTGTTTTATAGCAATAGTAATTAATCGTTGTTGTTTCAAGGTCAATCTATTTACTCGTCTAGATAAAATTTTTCCTTGTTCACTAATAAATTTACTAATTAAACTCATGTTTCTATAATCGATTCGATCCCCCGATCCAATTGGGGGTAAACGCCTACGAAAAGATCGCTTAGATTTATGAAAAGGTTGCTTGGATTTATCCATGGTTTATTCCTTATTCATAAAATCTTATTTCTTGATTTATTTCCCATGCAAGGAAATAGCATTTGGAAATAGGATTTTATTTTTATTTGTATGTCATTTATGTTTTTTGTATGCATATTATATACATGTGTGTATATTATATACATATACATGTTGTTCTTCATATATATATGTTATTATTTTTTTTATTGGGTTACTTACAGATTCTGTTCAATCTATTTCTTTATTTCCCCATGAATTGTATACTTGTAACAATAACGACAATATTTTTTCAATTCTAATCGACTGGGTGTATTATGTCGATTTTTTTGAGTAATATATCTAGAAATGCCGCGTGATTCCTTATTACCACCGTTTCGAACACAACTAGTACATTCCAAAAGCACTCGTCCTCTAATTTCTTTACCCTTCGCCATGAACCTGAACCCCCTTTCTTTGGATTTTTGATTGACTCAACTCTTCTAGAAGAAAGGAATATAAAATAAAAAAAAAAATGGAAATTACTACTAACTCAAAATTACATTATAACGAAAACTTTCGTTATAATGTAATAATTAAATAATCAAATTTTTCTAACTATCCATTATTCTTATCCTAATACTAGTATTCCAGTTAAGTATTTTATCTTCTATTCTGTTATTTTGCAAGGACTCTCCTAGACAAAATTAGACTAACTTAATACGATGCTTAGGATCAATACATTTTTTTTATTGTTTTTTTCTTTTTCCTTCCTATACTAAATAACTGAAAAGGAGAATGCGCGAAAGGATAAATTAGTCACAATTTTTTGTATCTGTAACTTTTTTATTTCCTCGGATATCAATAACTAAAATTAAAAAAAGGGAAATGCTAAGGCATCTGGGAATAAACGATTAATTTCTATCAATAAACCTGCTAAAGATCCAAACCATAGAGTAGTTAGAACCGGCGCGACAGAGAGATATGTTTTTATATCTCGCATTGAAAATCCTCCTTCTTTATTTCTTTATTTTAATACATATACGACGGTATATTGTATTTATGCTGTATTTTAATTTATGCTGTATTTAAGAATCACTTGTATTTTTATGCAAAAACCCTAAAGATATATGTGTACAATGAGCCGATAAATAAGATTTTTATCCTTAAAAAAAGATGAAATATTTTTTCTTCATTTGGAATAAAAAGTTCTTCTTTTTTGAAATTTACAATGTATATATTATATTTATATAAGACCAAAAAGAAGAAATGACAAGACATTTTTTTTTTATGGATAAAGAAGAAAATAATGATCTGGAAAACAAGACAGGGCTTTTGTACAATAACATTGTACAACAATTGAAAAAGGGATGTAGCGCAGCTTGGTAGCGCGTTTGTTTTGGGTACAAAATGTCACGGGTTCAAATCCTGTCATCCCTACCTATTACTTCTCCTATGAGCAGTAACAAGGGCTTAATTCATATATTCGATTCATTTAAAAATGTACATAGTTTTTTCTTTTTATCATACTATAAACATGCAAGATGTTCTTTTTCAGGGTACAAAAGGAAATCCTTTTCTTTACAGTTGTATCTTCGGTCATAAAAAAGCGCTCTTAGTTCAGTTTGGTAGAACGCGGGTCTCCAAAACCCGATGTCGTAGGTTCAAATCCTACAGAGCGTGATTTTTATTTTTTTTTATTCATTATTATATTAAATAACAATAAAATAACTTAAGAAGGTTGAATTACAATCCGCATTTGACCTCTTCCCTACAGGAGATCAATCAAAAAAAAATTTGATTTAGTCAAAGATCCAACTGATCACCACGTCTGTATTGTAAATATGCAGTTACAAATAATCCTGCCAAAGTAATAGGAATTAGACCTAACACGATTCCAAATAGAGAAACTTCAATCATTTCGATTTCTTTGAGTAGATAAAAAAAGAGGTAAGATTCTTTTCTAAATATTAATATGAATCATCCGTTAATCTCAATGACCAAAAATTGATAATTAACACGAAAATATATCATAGAATACTTGGAATCTCACAGAAATTTTTATTTTTCTTAATTGCTTGTTCATTCAATTCATTTCAAATAAGCCGTATTTTGCTCAAACCAATCAATAGAGCTGAAGTTATAGTTGAAGCAGCCAGTAGAAAACCGAAATAACTAGTTATAGTAAGCATGAAAAAGCTAAATGAGATATGTTTTTTACTACATATAGTGATAAAACACTTACCTAAGTTTTAATTTTTCCAGATATATTCGAAATGTAATAAAAAATACCAATTGAAAATTATTGATTGATCAATCATTATAGAGAGTACTAACAAAGATAGAATGATATAGACAGAAAAAAATTATTTAGATGCACTGATTCCGAATCACATGAATACTTTACGAGACTGCTAAAAAGTATCTGATACCCCATTTTACTTTTTGTTTTAACTCATTGGATTCTGTAGTGGGTTGTTTCATTATATATTGAATGAAAAGAAAAAAGTGTTCTAGGATCTATGCTATTGAAGAAATAAAAATTTTATATTTATTAAATTTAAGGTTCAACTAAATTCTGAGACTAGCAATTTCCATTATCTCTTTAAGTTACACTTTATTTCTGTCTTTCTGGAGTTCGTTCCTGTTTGTTCAAAAGAGAACCTTCACTTTAGATTTAATGCAAAAAAAGTTGTATTCTTAATATTTATTGATTGTTCCCATTTTTTTGTTCTCTTTCTTTCATTAAATAC